ACGTGTACCATGCACCCGAATTTCAATATAGTAATGTCCGGCTCTTACCAAAAACAAGTCATTTATGGATATTATCAGGAGGTTCGTGCAGATCCGGTGTAGTTTCTTTTTCACTCCACAAGGATCAAGATCAACTGAACGTCCATTCTCATTCTGTCGAACGAAGATATATTTCTAGCCTCTCAGTGAATAATGATCAAGTGAGACACCAATTAGTTAGGTCAGATTTTTCTGATAAAAAAGAAGATGATATTTTTGATTATTCGGGATTTAATCGAATCATAGGTATTGGTCATTGTAATCTCATACATCCTGCAATTCTCCACAAGAATTCTGATTTATTGGCAAAAAGGCGAAGAAATCAATTTTGCATTCCGTTCCAATCCATTCAAGAACAAGAGAAAGAACTAATGCCCCATTCAGGTATCTCGATTGAAATACCCATAAAGGGCATTTTCCGTAAAAATAGTATTCTTGCTTATTTTGATGATCCTCGATACAGAAGAAAGAATTCAGGAATTACTAAATATGGGACTGTAGGGGCGCATTCAATCGTCAAAAAAGAGGGCTTGATTGAGTATCGAGGAGTCAAAAAAATTAAGCCAAAATTTCAAATGAAAATTGATCGCTTTTTTTTCATTCCCGAGGAAGTGCATATTTTACCCGAATCTTCTTACGTAATGGTACGGAATAATAGTATCATTGGAGTAGATACCCGAATCGCTTTAAATAGAAGAAGCCAAGTGGGCGGATTGGTCCGAGTGGAGAAAAAAAAAAAAAAGATTGAACTCCAAATTTTTTCTGGGGATATCCATTTTCCTGGGGAAACGGATAAGATATCCCGACACAGTGGCATCTTGATACCGCCGGAAACGGGAAAAAAAGAACTTAAGGAATCCACCCGGGAATCAAAAAAATTGAAAAAATGGATCTATGTCCAACGGATCACACCTACCAAGAAAAAGCATTTTGTTTTGGTTCGACCCGTAGTCACATATGAAATAGCGAACGGTATCAATTTAGCAACACTCTTCCCCCAGGATCTGCTGCGGGAAAAGGATAATATGCACCTTCGAGTTGTCAATTATATCCTTTATGGAAGGGGCAAACCCTTTCGGGGTATTTCTGACACAAGTATTCAATTAGTTCGAACTTGTTTAGTCTTGAATTGGGACCAAGACAAAAAAAGTTCTTCCGTCGAAGAGGTCTGTGCTTCCTTTGTTGAAGTAAGTACAAATGGTATGACTCGAGATTTCCTAAGAATCGACTTAGTGCAATCCCATATTTTGTATATCAGAAAAAGGAATGCTCCGTCAAGTCCAGGATTGATCTCTGATAATGGTCCAGATCGCACCAATATAAATCCTTTTTACTCCATTTATTTCAAGGCAAGGGTTCAACAATCACTTAGACAAAATCAAGGAACTATTCATACCTTGTTGAATAGAAATAAGGAATGCCAATCTTTGATAATTTTGTCATCATCTAATTGTTTTCGAATGGGTCCATTCAACGATATCAAATATCATAATGTGATAAAGCAATCAATTCACATTCAAAAAGATCCTCTAATTCCAATTAGGAATTCGTTGGGACCCTTAGGAACAGTCCTTCAAATTGCGAATTTTTATTCATTTTACTATTTAATACCTTATAATCCGATTTCGGTAACTAACTATTTGAAACTTGATAATTTAAAACAGACTTTTCAAGTACGTAAATTTTATTTAATGGATGAAAACGAGAGAATTTATAATCCTGATCCAGACAGTAAGATTGTTTTGAATCCATTTAATTTGAATTGGTATTTTATCCATCATAATTATTGTGAGGAAATGTCCACAATAATGAGTCTTGGGCAGTTTATTTGTGAAAATATATGTATAGCCACAAATGGACCACACCTCAAATCAGGTCAAGTTTTAATTGTTCAAGCTGGCTCTGTAGTAATAAGATCAGCTAAGCCTTATTTGGCTACTCCAGGAGCAACTGTTCATGGGCATTATGGAGAAATCCTTTATGAAGGAGATACATTAATTACATTTATATATGAAAAATCAAGATCTGGTGATATAACGCAGGGTCTTCCAAAAGTAGAACAAGTGTTAGAAGTGCGTTCGATTGATTCAATATCGATGAACCTAGAAAAAAGAGTTGAGGGTTGGAACGCGCGTATAACAAGAATTCTTGGGATTCCTTGGGGATTCTTAATTGGTGCTGAGCTAACTATAGTGCAAAGTCGTATCTCTTTGGTTAATAAGATCCAAAAGGTTTATCGATCCCAGGGGGTCCAAATCCATAATAGACATATCGAAATTATTGTACGTCAAATAACATCAAAAGTGTTGGTTTCAGAAGATGGAATGTCTAATATTTTTTTACCCGGCGAACTTATTGGATTGTTACGAGCGGAGCGAACGGGGCGTGCTTTGGAAGAAGCGATCTGTTATCGAGCTATATTATTGGGAATAACGAGAGCATCTCTGAATACTCAAAGTTTTATATCTGAAGCAAGTTTTCAAGAAACCGCTCGGGTTTTAGCAAAAGCAGCTCTCCGGGGTCGTATCGACTGGTTGAAAGGCCTGAAAGAGAACGTTGTTCTAGGGGGGATGATACCCGTTGGTACCGGATTCAAAGCATTAGTGCACTGTTCACGGCAGCATAACAATATTCTTTTGAAAACAAAAAAAAGAATTTATTCGGGGGGGGGATGATAGATATTTTCTTACACCACAGAGAATTATTAGACTTTTGCATTTCAAAGACTTTACATGATACATTAGACCAATCATTTAGAGGATTTAATGAGTCCTAAGGAGCGGATTCTCTTAACTATTTTTGATCCTTTGATTTCTTAATAGTAAGAAAAGAAAGATAATAACGAATCGAAAGTAATGAATGGCCTGGATTGTGTATCAATGGCCAATCTCTGGTAGAAGAGAAGGTTCCATTGGAACAATTATTTATTTCAGGGCACCTCGTCTCTTTTTTTTATCAAATCTTTTTTTGATAAAAAAAAAGAGGAAGTATGGGGAGAAATGGCAAGAAGATAGTGGAATATCCATTTTGAAGAGCTGATGGAAGCAGGAATTCCTTTTGGTCATGGTACTAGGAAATGGAATCCTAGAATGTCACCTTATATCTCAGCAAAACATAAAGGTATTCATATTCCAAATCTGACAAGAACTGCTCGTTTTTTATCAGAAGCTTGTTATAAAGCAGCGGATTTAGTAGCACGAGCTGCAATAAGAACCCGGTGTCATTATATTATATTAATAAAAAAAAAGGCTCGGTGGTATGTTAACGAATCGGTCCACTACAGAAACGAGACTTCATAAGTTCAGGGATTTGAGAGCGGAACAAAAGACGGGGAGACTCAACCATCTTCCAAAAAGAGATGCAGCTATCCTGAAGAGACAATTATCACGCTTGCAAACGTATCCGGGCGGGATTCAATATATGACGGGGGTACCGGATATTGTAATCATCGTTGATCAGCAAGAAGAATATACGGCTCTTCGAGAATGTATCGCTTTTGTAATTCCAACAATTTGTTTAATCGATACAAATTGTGACCCCGATCTCGCAGATATTTCGATTCCAGCAAACGGCTATAGCTTCAATCCGATTAATTCTTAATAAATTTGTATTTGCAATTTGTGAGGGTCGTTCTAGCTATATACGAAATCCTTGATTAATAATAAGATAAATAAATTTTTTTGGTAACTACATGGATTTTTGGAATCGGTTACTCTTCTTGAATCGCATAAAAGAAAAGAAATTCAAAAAAACTGTGGATATTGTGTGATTAGCGAGTATTCAAAACGGATAATTCTAATTAAAGTATACAAGTCGAAAGGGAGAGGGTTGAATCAAAATAATTCTTTTTAAAGTTCTATTTCTGTTAGAGGGCAATATGAATGTTATATCATGTTCCAGTAACACACTAAAAGGGTTATACGATATATCCGGTGTGGAAGTAGGCCAACATTTCTATTGGCAAATAGGAGGTTTACAAGTCCATGCCCAAGTACTTATTACTTCTTGGGTTGTAATTGCTATCTTATTAGGTTCAGCCCTTATAGCTGTTCGGAATCCACAAACTATTCCGACTGCCGGTCAAAATTTCTTCGAATATGTCCTTGAATTTATTCGAGACGTGAGCAAAACTCAGATTGGAGAAGAATATGGTCCATGGGTTCCCTTTATTGGAACTATGTTTCTATTTATTTTTGTTTCGAATTGGTCCGGTGCTCTTTTACCTTGGAAAATAATACAGTTACCCCATGGGGAGTTAGCTGCACCTACGAATGATATCAATACTACCGTTGCTTTAGCCTTGCTCACGTCAGTAGCATATTTCTATGCAGGTCTTTCTAAAAAGGGATTAGGTTATTTCAGTAAATACATTCAACCGACTCCAATTCTTTTACCCATTAACATTTTAGAAGATTTCACAAAACCTTTATCACTTAGCTTTCGACTTTTCGGGAATATATTAGCTGATGAATTAGTAGTTGTTGTTCTTGTTTCTTTAGTACCTTTAGTGGTTCCTATACCTGTGATGTTCCTTGGATTATTTACAAGCGGTATTCAAGCTCTTATTTTTGCAACTTTAGCGGCGGCTTATATAGGCGAATCTATGGAGGGCCATCATTGACTAGTTTTCGAAATAGTCTCTTTTTTTTTTTAGCTTAGAATAACGCAGTGTATGCGTAACTAAAGATAATCCACGTAGGAAACATCAATATACAAATAGAAATAGACAAATACGGGATATACGACCAAGAGTCATAGAAAAAAAATTCAGATATTGGGGAATTGTAAAAAAGGAAAGAGATCAAAAAGATCTTTTTCCTAAAATTCATGTTTGGCTTTATTATATCATACTCCTGCCAATGAATATTATCATTCAATTCAAATATAAGGAGTCATTATTTGAATCAAAATTCTTAATATAAAAATTCTTATAGTATCATAGTATCACAATTTACACGGTGTGTGATTAAAAAAAAAAAGAAAAAGAAAGATGCTTTCTAGAATGATTCCCATTTCAGTTGATTTTATTCAATTCAACGATTGACCAAAAGAAAATATTAATAAATAATTAAATAATTAAAGTGAATGACCTTACCGGAATAAAATACTTATGTTTATTTCTATGCAATGATTTGCCAAACGAGATTCATAAAAAATGGGTTGATTGGGAGAGGGGAACATAATTTGGTATATGGGATCTAATGACTCTAAGCCAACTCTTGTGTATGGTTCCAAGAATGATTCTAGAATACGATTGACTTTAAGATACGAATAGCTTGAATCTAAGATATGAAGATATGAATAGTTGGTTTACGTTATGGAAGAAAGACATGTATATATGATATTAGATATTGATAGTTATATATCAACTAAAGATATATCTAATCCGCCCTACTATTGTGAACTTAGATAGAGATTCCAATAGAAATTCTTCGGTTTCGTCTTTGCCTGTGAATTGAATGTGAATGAATAAAGCGATGAAATAAAGAAAACTAACGAACGAAGAATAAAAAAAGAGTTTGGAAAGAAGAAATGGAAGAACAAAAGTCGTATGGATTCACAAAAATCCTGTGGATCGGAACTAAAAAAGAGATATCGAAGTAGCTTTTATGGTTTAATACTAATATTATTATTACTTCAATTCCGAGTTCTTAGTTATTTCGACTGGATGAATCTTAGCGATCGAATAATTAAGTCATAATTCATATTTTCATTGGACGATTGTATCATTAACTATTTCTTTATTTTAGTGCGAGGAACTTATCATGAATCCACTGATTTCTGCCGCTTCTGTTATTGCCGCTGGGTTGGCCGTCGGACTTGCTTCTATTGGACCTGGAGTAGGTCAAGGTACTGCTGCGGGTCAAGCTGTAGAAGGTATCGCGAGACAACCCGAGGCGGAGGGAAAAATACGAGGTACTTTATTGCTTAGTCTGGCTTTTATGGAAGCTTTAACAATTTATGGACTGGTTGTAGCATTAGCGCTTTTATTTGCGAATCCCTTTGTTTAATCCTATAAATATGCAAATTCCGTATTTTTTTTTAGTCTATCTAAAAGAGGAGATAATATGAAAAATATAACCGATTCTTTCGTTTCCTTGGTTCGCTGGTCATTTGCCGGGAGTTTCGGGTTTAATACCGATATTTTAGCAACAAATCCAATAAATCTAAGTGTAGTCCTTGGTGTATTGATCTTTTTTGGAAAGGGAGTGCGTGCGAGTTGTTTATTTCAAGAATAGGCTGGATCCAACCAGCTGTACTTTTTTTCATTATAACTAGATCGAAAAAGGTGCACGATTCCGCGAATTACTTCTGAATCAATTTCAAATCATATTTAAGAACCATAGCATTTCGTGATTCATTGGTAAATCCGCTTTGATTCTCTATCAACCAAACCAATAGTGTGGGGTCATTAACATGGTTAAAGCTAAACCAAACTGTTTGAAGTCCAGACGCAGCATGGTACTCTTTCTACTACTATATTAATATAGAATAGAAATGTTTGCAAAATGAATAATTGGAATTTGTTTTTTTTTCGATATAAAACACTCATGTCGATAAAATTATTTGAGCCTTTGAGCCTTTTCTTTTATTGGAATGCAAAATATTTGAAATATTTCAATCAACCGCTTTTTATGCTGAATCGGTGACCTGTGTATAATATAAAGTAAAAAGAATTCTTTGGATTTGACGAAAAAAAGAAACAACTTTGCTGACAATTCAATATTTTTGTTTTGTTCCGTCAGAAGAGTCCTCAAAATATTCTGGTCTTGGATTAGTGATTAGTCGCGACATCTTGGAATATGAATAGAGAAGAGAGGTAGAGGATAGGCTCATTACATTAAAAAAAAAAGATATGGGAATTGCCCCCATACTTAAAAAGTTGAAGTAATTGAGTGTGAGAGCCAAATGAATCGAAAAATTCATGTTTGGTTCGGGAAGGGATCATGTAAGTTTTGAGATGAATGGAAAGATAATCTACTTTCATTAAGTGATTTATTAGATAATCGAAAACGGAAGATCCTGAATACTATTCGAAATTCAGAGGAACTGCAGGGGGGGGCCATTCAACGGCTGGAAAAAGCCCGGGCTCGCTTACGGAAAGTCGAAAGGGAAGCAGATCAATTTCGAGTGAATGGATACTCGGAGATAGAACGAGAAAAATTGAATTTGATTAAGTCAACTTATAAGACTTTGGAAGAATTAGAAAATTACAAAAATGAAACCATTCGTTTTGACCACCAAAGGGCGGTTCAGCAAGTCCGACAACAGGTTTTCCAACAAGTTTTAAAAGGAGCTCGAGGCACTCTGAATAGTTCTTTGAACAAGGAGTTACATTTACGTACCATTAGTGAGAATATTGACACGTTTGAGGCGATGGCAGAAATAACTGATTAGTCCTTTTCCTGTAGGCATTGTTTTTTTTCTTTAACTAAAAAAAAAAATTATACTCATGGTAAC